CTTGCAGAATTTATAGCCGGACAATTAAAGAATAGAATCCCATTTCGTAAAGCAATCAAAAAAGCTATAGAATTAGCTGAACAGGCGGGTACAAAAGGAGTTCAAGTACAAATTGCGGGACGTATCGACGGAAAAGAAATTGCACGTGTCGAATGGATCAGAGAAGGTAGGGTTCCTCTACAAACCATTCGAGCTAAAATTGATTATTGTTCCTATCCAGTTCGAACTATTTATGGGGTATTGGGGATCAAAGTTTGGATATTTCTAAACAAAGAATAAAAAACTTTTCGGTATCTTTAAGCTACCATCTTTGGATAAAACAAAAAATGAGGAATTCTTAATATATTATTATTCCAAAAGAAAGAATAAATGACAAATTTTATAAGATTCAATAAAAAATTTTAATAATTATTTTATAAGGAAGGAATTGCTATGCTTAGTGTGCGACTCGTTGGTTTTTTTCGAGTGGTTCAATTAAAACAAAAATTCGTAGAATTTTTTAATAAAGAACTAAAGAACTAATAACCTACTCATCGCTTCGCATTATCTGGATATAAAGAACCCGTTCAAATAAAAAATCTAAATAAAGATATATGTGGTTATATAATTATAGCAACTGAAAACAGAAATAAAAAAGAATCTGATTATGAGTTGTAAAGCAATAAGAATATACAGATAAACGAAGAGGTGAAAGAAAGAAAAGATATCAATGATATAGAATTCTAATATGTAAAGGTCTATGGGTCATCTCATAAAAGGTAGTGTAAAAAAGCATCCATATTAAAAATTAATCCATAATGGATGAAATATATTCCTAGAATAAACGAATCCAGAGCCGCGAATCAATAAAACTGAGAAGGTTGATTCAACAAAAAAGAATAAAATAAATAATAAAATTTTATTAATATTAAAGAGGCTCCATTGTAGAATTTAGACCTAACCATAAATCGAAAAGCGATGGGAACGACGGAACCTGTGAATACCTAAGATAATTTTTTTTTATAAAAAAAAGTAAAAAAAACAAATCTTAAAAATTCATTAGGCGGGATGGCGGAAGAAACTAAGAACCATTCATTGTTTTTTGAGGAATTGTGGACTAACCCTACATTACATCTGAAATTGATAATGAAAGAGTAAATATCCGCCCGCGATAATTTTTTTTATTTCAAAATTGTTTCCAATCCAATATGATAATAAAAAAAGACAAATACAAATTCGTTAGAATCTTATACCAAAACAATATATATCAAATCAAGATATACAAATTTCTAATGGATGTATGTTATTGTATATTTTTTTATCGGTTAAATATTTAGGAATCGATTCATTCGTGAGGAGCCGTATGAGGTGAAAATCTCATGTACGGTTCTGTAATAGAGATGGAATTGAGAAACAACCATCAACTATAACCCTAAAAGAACCAGATTCCGTAAACAACATCGAGGAAGAATGAAAGGAAGAGCCTATCGAGGTAATCGTATTTGCTTCGGAAAATATGCTCTTCAGGCACTTGAACCCGCTTGGATCACATCTAGACAAATAGAAGCAGGGCGCCGGGCAATGTCACGAAATGTCCGTCGGGGTGGACAAATATGGGTACGCCTATTTCCAGACAAACCTGTTACAGTAAGACCTACCGAAACGCGTATGGGTTCGGGAAAGGGATCTCCCGAATATTGGGTAGCTGTCGTTAAACCCGGCAAAATACTTTATGAAATGAGTGGGGTCTCAGAAACTATAGCTCGAAAAGCTATTTCAATAGCAGCATCGAAAATGCCTATACGAACTCAATTCATTCTTTCAGAATAATCATTCGAAGGAAAGAGGTCTTTAGTATGAAAAAAAATTGCAATTGTGGGTTTCTTTTTTTTTTTGAACACAGAATATTTTTTTTACTTCAACTTTTTTACTGAAAGATAAAAAAAAATGATATGATTCAACCTCAAACCTATTTAAATGTAGCCGATAATAGTGGAGCTCGCGAATTGATGTGTATTCGAATCATAGGAGCTAGTAATCGACGGTATGCTTATATTGGTGACATTGTTGTTGCTGTAATCAAAAAAGCAGTACCAAATACGCCTTTAGAAAGATCTCAAGTGATCAGAGCTGTAATTGTACGTACTTGTAAAGAACTCAAACGTAGTAATGGTATGATAATAAAGTATGATGATAATGCTGCGGTTGTAATTGATAAAGAAGGAAATCCAAAAGGAACTCGAATTTTTTGCGCAATACCTCGAGAATTGAGAAAGTTAAATTTTACTAAAATAGTTTCATTAGCACCCGAGGTATTATAATACGAGATCATGATATAGGTATATCATTTAATTATTAAATGATTAATTTAATTAATATTTCAAAAAATAAATCAAAATAATAATAATATTATAGATAGAAACAATAAGGAATGAAATATATATATATTTATTATTTAGATATTCAAAATTCTGAATTCTATAAAAAAATAGAATTCAGAATTTTGAATTAGTATAATAGTTCATTTTCTAATATTCTATTTTTTTTTAGTTTGAGAATATTCTATATATATGTACATTATCCTATTAGATTATAATAAGATTTTCTATATATAGAGTATTATTATATTCTCATATTCAATAATTAGATATTTTATTGAATCAAAAAATGGGAGCACGTTGATTATATTGAAAGTAAGGAACAACAATCATTTTCATTTATCATGGGTAAGGATACCATCGCTGATATAATAACCTTGATACGCAATGCTGACATGAATAGAAAAAGAACAGTTCAAATACCACTTACTAATATTATCGAAAACATTGTTAAAATACTTTTACGAGAGGGTTTTGTTGAAAACGTCAGAAAACATCGGGAAAACAACAAATACTTTTTAGTTTTAACTCTACGATATAGAAGAAATAGGAAAGGATCATCTAAAACGTTTTTAAATTTAAAACGGATCAGTACACCAGGTCTCCGAATCTATTCTAACTATCAACGAATTCCTAGAATTTTAGGAGGTATGGGGATTGTAATTCTTTCTACTTCTAGAGGTATAATGACAGATCGAGAGGCTCGATTAGAAAGAATCGGCGGAGAAGTTTTATGTTATATATGGTAATTTTTCGGATATTCTTATATCCGAATTATATAAAAAACTTCTATTCATTCTTGTCAATGGAGAGAGAAAACACAAATTTCTAATATTACTTCTAATCCTAATACATTAGTGAATATGTCAAGAGGATTTAACTAGAATCGAAATAAAAAAATTCATGAAGATTTAATTACTGAATAACTTCTGAGGGTATATTCCAGGTTCCTTTAATAGAAAAAATAGAATTGAAATAAGATTCTGGGCTATGTTTCTAAGAAAATTCGACGTACTCTTCTTTTATATGTATACACCGATACAATACGATGACCGAGAAAGTAAAAAATGTAATAAGGAAACCCTATTTTCTTCCAATAAATAGATTCAGCATTAAGTTAAGGAATGAGAAATATGAAAATAGGAGCCTCTGTTCGTAAAATTTGTGAAAAATGTCGATTGATCCGCAGACGAGGACGAATTATAGTAATTTGTTCAAATCCAAGACATAAACAAAGACAAGGATAATATTTTCACAAAACAAAAAAGAGCTTTCTTTTTTAAAGAAAGTACCGAATGCACAAATCAATAAATATTGAAATTCAAAAAATCGTATTATATTAATAGTTAATTCACTTAAATATTAAATCAAAACAAAAATATAGTATAGATTCTATATTAGAATCTATTCTATGTTATTAAGTATTATCATACTTATTATATTATTTTATTGCTTGATATTTCAAATCTATCTTAGTAGAAATAGAATAAAATTAAGATAGAAAATAGTAAAGAATCCGTTTTTGACAGGAAATGGATATATCCATATATTTCGGACTTATATTTTTTAAAATAATAAAATATGGCAAAACCTATACCAAAAATTGGTTCACGTAAAAATGGACGTATTGGTTCGCGTAAGCATCCTCGTAAAATACCAAAGGGTGTTATTTATGTTCAAGCTAGTTTCAACAATACCATTGTGACTGTTACAGATGTACGGGGTCGGGTGATTTGTTGGTCCTCTGCCGGTTCGTGTGGCTTCAAGGGTACACGAAGGGGGACACCATTTGCCGCTCAAACCGCAGCAGCAAATGCTATTCGAACAGTAGCAGATCAAGGCATGCAACGAGCAGAAGTCATGATAAAAGGTCCCGGTCTCGGAAGAGATGCAGCATTAAGAGCTATTCGTAGAAGTGGTATACTTTTAAGGTTTATACGGGATGTAACCCCTATGCCACATAATGGATGTAGGTCCCCTAAAAAAAGACGTGTGTAAAACTAAAAATAAACATTAAAGAAAGAGATTTCAAGAGAAATAAACAATTTTTGATAAAAATATATAACTATGATTGGGGAAAAAGTAAAAGTATCTACTCGGACACTACAGTGGAAGTGTGTTGAATCAAGAGTAGACAGTAAGCATCTTTATTATGGACGCTTTATTCTGTCTCCACTTATGAAAGGCCAAGCTGATACAATCGGCATTGCAATGCGAAGAATTTTGCTCGGAGAAATAGAGGGAACATGTATCACACGTGCAAAATCTGAGAAAATACCACATGAATATTCCACCATAGTAGGTATTCAAGAATCAATACACGAAATTTTAATGAATTTGAAAGAAATTGTATTGAGAAGTAATCTGTATGGAACTCGGGATGCGTCTATTTGTTTTCAAGGTCCTGGATATTTAACTGCTCAAGACATCATTTTACCACCTTCGGTGGAAATCGTTGATGATACACAACATATAGCTAACCTAACAGAACCGATTAATTTGTGTATTGAATTACAAATTGAGAGGAATCGGGGATATCGTATAAAAACACTAAACAACATTCAAGACGGAAGTTATACTATAGATGCTGTATTCATGCCTGTTCGAAATGCGAATCATAGTATTCATTCTTATGTGAATGGG